CCTGAGTCTCTATAGAAAGTATCTTCAGCCCTTTCCACAACCACTAATTCGATTTTCCGTGGGGCTATCCAATCGAATTCAGGACCCGGTAATTAAACACTACATTAGTAGTGGAAGGGAATCAATAAATCTTTATATGAGAGCCCTTCCACCATTCATCTGTCCTTGAATCCTAGAGGCAAGGATTTAGAGCACTTTAGCTTTCGAGAGCCAAACTTCCAGATGTTTCGAACCAAGCAAGCAAGTCTCAAGAGTCCTTTTACTTTGTTTGCTTCTGCTGGGGAAAAATTCAGCGAGTTATGTCAGCAAAACGAAATAAGAGATTTCGAGTTTTTTCTTGATCAGGCGACACCCGGATTTGAACTGGGGAAAAAGGATTTGCAGTCCCCCGCCTTACCGCTCGGCCATGCCGCCAAAATGTATGATACCCTACAAAATAGATGAAAAAAGTCTCCCTTTGTTTGCGTCGAGTGGGGGATTCCGAAACTTCTTTTTTTATTGGACTTGCATCTTGAATCCCGTTTTCTTAAATTTAACCCCTGCCCGAAAAGAAAAAAATCCTTCGTTTTTTGGATTGGATCCATCCCTTCGGTTGTATGTATAGTATCTCAAAAACGAAATATCTAAAAATTTTCCCTCTCTTTTTTATATTGATATTGAAAAATTGAAAAACCAAATGTGGTTTTTCAGTCCCAAAAGCCAAAATTTAGGACAAATTGGAACCATTAACTATTAAATGGGACTGTAAATTCATGAACGATTCTTGGATTTGAATCCAAAATTGTCTTTTCTTAATCCTAATTCTAATTATATAAGAAAATCCAAATTGATACATAACTAATCAGTATTGATTCTTTTCCATAAAAAAAAATCCTTTCCAATTTCCATTATAACAGCAAATAGAAGTATATGTAAACCCCAGAACATAAATTGTTATATAAATATCTAATTGGATATCATATCTATATATGATGACTATAGAGAATTATTAGTAAATTGTAGTGCTTCAATTTTTCATTCAATAGATGGAATAGAAAATGGAAATTTTGATATAGCATAGCACGCGCTGTCCCGAATAGAACTTAAATAAAGGAGGAAACATAGATAGCTATCTACACATGGTTAATAAATACAAACTTTATTACTATGTTACGCCCTTCAATCGTATTCTACTAAAAAAAGAAAAAAAGGTAAAATAAAAGTATCTCTCTTTTATGCGAATCATTTGTTGAACAATAGAATCCGTGAAAAAGTTAAGTGCTAAAAAAATATCAACTCTATATTTTTGATGATTATAATGTCTTTATATCATCGAACAGATGAAATCCGAATCCATTTCTTTTTCTGGTACCCAATCGGATTAGAGTATGTAATATCATAATAATGGTAGAAATGGAATCACTTTTTTTTTGATATTCTATCCAAAACTCCATAAGCCTAAGTGGCATTTATTAATTCCTTTCGATTTTCTATCTGTTCCAAATTCCAATTTGAATATAAAATTGTCTTTATTCCTCCGTTCATATGCATTTCATACATTCCATATACGGGGTGAGTCAAATTTCATGCGATTCAGTAAACAAAATAGAAATTCCATCATTGCTAAATCAATCCATATGATTTGATGAAGAATGGTTCAATAATGGAATTTTTTGAGAAAAGGGAAATTCAAAATGCTCGGGGATGGAAATGAGGGAATGTCTACAATACCTGGGTTTAATCAGATACAATTTGAAGGATTTTGTAGATTCATTGATCAGGGCTTAACAGAAGAACTTTATAAGTTTCCAAAAATTGAAGATACAGATCAAGAAATTGAATTTCAATTATTTGTGGAAACATATCAATTGGTAGAACCTTTGATAAAAGAAAGAGATGCTGTATATGAATCACTCACATATTCTTCTGAATTATATGTATCCGCGGGATTAATTTGGAAAACCAGTAGGGATATGCAAGAACAAACTCTTTTTATTGGAAACATTCCTTTAATGAATTCCCTGGGAACTTCTATAGTAAATGGAATATACAGAATTGTGATCAATCAAATATTGCAAAGTCCCGGTATCTATTACCGGTCAGAATTGGACCATAACGGAATTTCGGTCTATACCGGGACCATAATATCAGATTGGGGAGGAAGATTAGAATTAGAGATTGATCGAAAAGCAAGGATATGGGCTCGTGTGAGTAGGAAACAGAAAATATCTATTCTAGTTCTATCATCAGCTATGGGTTCGAATCTAAGAGAAATTCTAGAGAATGTTTGCTATCCTGAGATTTTCTTGTCTTTCCTGAATGAGAAAGAGAAAAAAAAAATTGGGTCAAAAGAAAATGCCATTTTGGAGTTTTATCAACAATTTGCTTGTGTAGGCGGAGATCCGGTATTTTCTGAATCCTTATGTAAGGAATTACAAAAAAAATTCTTTCAACAAAGATGTGAATTAGGAAGGATTGGTCGACGAAATATGAATCGGAGACTAAATCTTGATATACCTCA